TTGGAAGAATAGACTAAAAAATTGATATGATTCAACCTCAGACTTATTTAAATGTAGCGGATAACAGCGGAGCTCGAGAATTGATGTGTATTCGAATCATAGGAGCTAGCAATCGTCGATATGCTCATATTGGTGACGTTATTGTTGCTGTGATCAAAGAAGCATTACCAAACATGTCCCTAGAAAAATCAGAAGTAGTCAGAGCTGTAATTGTTCGTACCTGTAAAGAACTTAAACGTGACAGCGGTATGATAATACGATATGATGACAATGCCGCAGTTGTGATTGATCAAGAAGGAAATCCAAAAGGAACTCGAATCTTTGGTGCAATCCCTCGGGAATTGAGACAATTAAATTTTACTAAAATAGTTTCATTAGCTCCCGAGGTATTATAAAATAAAACGAGATCGTAAAATCTTTAGAAAGAAAGAAATTAAGAACTAGATTAATTCCTAGATTGTGTCTTACGTATATATCTTTCAAATTCATATTCATAAACCAATAAAAAAAAAAAGAAAAACATGTTAATTATATCCAATTTTGAAACACCAATCATTTTAGTTCATCATGGGTAGGGACACTATTGCTGAGATAATAACCTCTATACGAAATGCTGATATGGATAAAAAACGAGTTGTTCACATAGCATCTACTAATATTACTGAAAATATTGTTAAAATACTTTTCCGCGAGGGTTTTATCGAAAACGTCAGAAAACATCAAGAAAAAAACAAATCTTTTTTGGTTTTAACCCTGCGACATAGAAGGAATAGGAAAAGACCCTATAGAAATTTTTTAAATTTAAAACGGATCAGTCGACCTGGTCTACGAATATATTCTAACTCTCAACGAATTCCTAGAATTTTAGGTGGGATGGGAATTGTAATTCTTTCTACTTCTCGAGGTATAATGACAGACCGGGAAGCTCGACTAGAAAGAATCGGCGGAGAGTTGTTGTGTTCTATATGGTAATCCATTTAATATCCAAACGGGATCCGACTCTCTTTCTATTTGTAAAAAAAAAGTTGTCTAATATCGTTTCTCGTACATTAGTTGATACTTCAAGGGGGCTTTACCTGGAATGAAAGAACAAAAATGGATTCATGAAGGTTTAATTACTGAATCACTTCCCAACGGCATGTTCCGGGTTCGGTTAGATAATGAAGATCTGATTCTAGGTTATGTTTCAGGAAAGATACGACGTAGTTTTATACGTATATTGCCAGGCGATCAAGTCAAAATTGAAGTAAGTCGTTATGATTCAACGAGAGGACGTATAATTTATCGACTCCGAAACAAGGATTCGAAAGATTAGGTGGTTTTTATTCAATACGATTCAAGATGAAAAATTTCAAGAAACTTTTTTTCTACCAAGAAGTAGATTCAGAATTAAGATTAAGGAATGATAAATATGAAAATAAGAGTTTCCGTTCGTAAAATTTGTGAAAAGTGTCGACTAATCCGTAGGCGGGGGCGCATTATAGTAATTTGCTCCAACCCCAGACATAAACAAAGACAAGGATAATCAGACTCGCTAAAGGGTTCAATGTAAAAATAAGAAATCTGTTTTGACATGAAATGGATATATCCATATATTTCGGACTCATATTTATGAGATGCTAAAATATGGCAAAAGCTATACCGAGAATTGGTTCACGTAGGAATGGACGTATTGGTTCACGTAAGAGTGCACGTAGAATACCAAAGGGAGTTATTCATGTTCAAGCAAGTTTCAATAATACCATTGTCACGGTTACAGATGTACGGGGTCGAGTGGTTTCCTGGTCCTCCGCCGGTACTTGTGGATTCAAGGGTACGAGAAGAGGGACACCTTTTGCCGCTCAAACTGCAGCAGCAAATGTTATTCGTACAGTAGTTGATCAAGGTATGCAACGAGCAGAAGTCATGATAAAGGGTCCCGGTCTCGGAAGAGACGCAGCATTACGCGCTATTCGTAGAAGTGGTATACTATTAACTTTCGTACGGGATGTAACCCCTATGCCACATAATGGCTGTAGACCTCCGAAAAAAAGACGTGTGTAGGAAATGAACAGTGAAGAAATTTCAAGAGAAACAAGAGAAATAAATGATTCAAATTCAATCAAATAAAATAATATTACTATGGTTCGAGAGAAAGTAACAGTATCTACTCGGACACTACAGTGGAAATGTGTTGAATCAAGAACAGACAGTAAACGTCTTTATTATGGGCGCTTTATTCTCTCTCCACTTATGAAAGGCCAAGCCGACACAATAGGCATTGCGATGCGAAGAGCTTTGCTTGGAGAAATAGAAGGAACATGTATCACACGTGTAAAATCTGAGAACGTCCCGCATGAATATTCTACTATAACGGGTATTCAAGAATCGGTCCATGAGATTTTAATTAATTTGAAAGAAATTGTATTGAAAAGTAATCTATATGGGACTTGTGAAGCGTCTATTTGTGTCAGAGGTCCTGGATATGTAACTGCTCAAGATATCATCTTACCGCCTTATG